GATAACTCTGAAAAGACAGATTTCCCATCTTTTCTCTCACCTCGGGAGAAATACGATCGGGGGGGGCTAACTCGAATCCCTCGGGTAAAATAAGAACAGCCCCCACATTCAAAGCCCCCTTTTTACCATTAGCAAGAACTTGTTTCAGTTGCATATCATAAGGGATTCGAACAACTGCTTCAAATACAGTATCAGGAAGCACGGCTTGCGGAACTTCAATATCCACGGGCTTATTAGCTAAATGGCAATTGGCACATACAATTCGTCCAGTTGCTTCTCGTGGGTTTTCATAACCCTGCTGTGCAAAAATGGGATATGCATTTGAAATAGATGCCCGAGTTATTACATATATCATGATCGATACAGAAATCGATTGAGTCATCTGTTCCTTTACCCAAGAAAAAGTATTTCTATTTTGCATGTCCAATCATCGATCCCGGAATTTCTACAATAAATTAGATAGGTAGCTAGTATAGTTCCCTATACACGAGTCTGTCATTGTACTGGGATAATTGTACTGGAATATAGGACGAATACCTTGAAGAGCTAGAAGTATAAAGAATTAAGTAAGATTGAAAATGCTTTCTTTATATACGAAGAAAGATTCTGATTTGATTGATATCAGGAGATCAAATGAGTTCTTCATTCATTCATTGAATGATAAATAACTACAAGTGAAGGAGATACACGATTTAAATAATAGAAGATCCAATATTTCACAATTGTATCTAAAATAACTGGAAAAGTGGAAACAAGACTAGATATAATTTGATCGTTATGAACCAATCCAAAATCGTTGTAGACCGAACCAATCATTAGTTCCCAACCATGGGTCGAATGAAATCCGATCCATAAATCGGTAACTAAAAGAATCAAAAAAGCTTTTATTGTGTCACTTAAGTTATAGAGGAATTCCTGAATCCAAGAATTAAGAATGACAAGTTCTTCATTACCCAGAATAAAATAACCACTTAGAATAGCGAAACAAATTATATTTGTCGAGAAATCCAAAATGATATGGAGATGATATTCATTGTGTGTTTTGACCAATTGTATCGTTTCCTTGTGTATTCCTATACGAAGTTTTTGTATATGCGTTTCCGGGTACTCCTTTATCATTTCATCCAAGAGGAATAGTTCTTCCAATTCTATGAATCTTTCTAGAACGTTTTTCTCTTGAATATCATTCAAAAAAGTTTCGGATTTCCCGGTATTCCACCAATTAGTAACCCAAGGTTCCAGACATTTATTAAATGAGAGAGAGACCCACCAGGGCAAAAATATTATGGATGAAATATATGGGAGGGAGACCCAGGCTTTCTTTTTTTTTTTCATTTTTATCCTAAAAGGACCCTTATTCTATTTCTATATTCCTTTCCTTCTAGATCCTAGATCTAAATTATTACACAAAAATAGGAAATAGACCCATGGGTTCAATACCTTTTTATAGAACTCGTACTTCAGAGAAATATCAGATAGAGTCGACGGTTGTATTAAAAATAAAAAGGAAATTAGCAAGTTTTTTTCCATTTTTTCTTCAGTTCATTTCAAAATACTTCAATCGGTACGCGCAAGAAATAGGCCAATTCGGCAGCTTTTTGTTCAATTTCTCGTGGAGTAAAATACTCATCAGTACGAGTCAAGGGAATGGCTCCTTGGCCTCTGATTTCCATATAAAGGACACGACGAGGATAAAGACCCTCTTTAACCTCCATTCTGATTGATTGTATATCTCTCATAAGTAAGCGAAGGAAGATGCGACGATTTATTCCAGGAAATCCCCAACGAAAAATACACACTATTCCTTCTTTTCTATCGAATCTGTCATAACCACTACCTACATTCCATGAAATTGTGCACCACAAATAGGAGCTAATGAATAGACCTGCGATCCCATAGAAAGACATCACGATCCCTTGTGGAAAAAAAATAATTTGCTGAGATGGAAATACGGATATCAGATTCCTACCAAGATAACTGGAAGTTCCAACCACTAAGAATCCTAGTGAACCTAAAAAAAGGATACAGGCCCAGAAAAAATTACTTGTTTTTCGAGACCCCATTATAAGTTCTATCCATATATGTTCTGATCGCCAATTCATACTCTACTAGATCCAGTTGCATTCGATTGGAATTGAGAGAATAACCCAAATGAATTTTACTTTCTTGATCCCGAAGTAACTTTCATTAACTAGCACTATTCTGATGTAAACCGTTAGAAGTAATTTGTTAGATACATTGACTTTCCATTTAAATAAAATATTCGCCGATCCATTTTTAATTTAACCAGCTATACCTGCATATACATGCATTTATGCGGATATCATGTATCCGCATAAATGCATAATAGTTCTTTCATTTGTGTTCGTAAAGAGTCACATATCGTACCATATTACACTAAATAAATATCTGTATTATGATCCAGTGTTGAAATAAATTGATGAGATTTGGTCCCATCGGATCTAGACAATCTTATTTTTTTGGACATGAAGAGATAAAGAAGCCATTGCAATTGCCGGAAATACTAGGCCCACTAAAGGCACAAAAATAGAGGGTAAGTTGAGATCTGTCATAGAATGGGTGCCTCGATTTAATATTTCTATCTATTAGAAAGAGAAAGATATCTTATGATATGATAAGTATATCTATCCTAAGTATATATCATAAACTGTATTATTATTATATTATAATTTATAATTATTTATTAATAATTTATTAAATCAAAAATATTAATATTTAGAAATTAATATTTATAAGTAGTTAATAAGTAGTTAATAAGAAGTAGTTAATAAGTGCAAGGAATGTAGAACTAAATAAGATAAGTGTACCTATTCATCTTTCTACACGAATATGTATGATAATTCGCTTTATTAATAAATTTTATTATTCTTTTCCCATCCTTATTTCTTTCTATCTTTCTAATCTAATAAGGAGTTTATTATGAAAATAAAAGATTTTATTAGGAGTTTGCGACTCTAACTAATTCGATCCATCCAACAAACGGGGATTCATAGTCAAAAATGGGGGTTATCGATAGATATAGAAATAACTTCTATTCTCTATTTTATATTTATTTCTTTTTATTTTGATTTCGATATTTTTTTTTTATTGTCTATATTAATACGTAAGAAGGCCAGATAATTTTTTTTGATTTTCCCTAATTCTAATTCCTCGGAGGGAGAAATTCACTTTTTTATCCTGTTGATAGAAGGTTCGTGATTACTAATCATGAATAGAGGTAGGATAAAAAAATAGATCTGGAGGAAAAACGAAAAAGTAATTACCCGAAACTTCTAACTCTTATTACAAGTAGAACTTATGTCATCAAAGAAAACACCATCCTTTTTCGTTTTTTTTGATTACGATGAACTAAATATTTGTTCGCTACAAATAACTGAATTTAGTACTATACTTTATTCATTTTTTGAATTTTGATTCAAGGGAAAGAAACCGTGGAGCTGAAATAACTCACTCAGAACACCTTTTAAAGGATTACGTGGTACAATTGGGTCAAATAAGCCTTTATGGAATAAATACTCAGCCGTTTGTGAACCATCGGGTACTGTCTTATTCAATGTTTGTTCAATTACTCTTTTGCCCGCAAATGCAATGTAGGCATTAGGTTCAGCAACAATGACATCTCCCAACATACCAAAACTGGCTGTTACTCCACCGGTTGTAGGAGATGTAAGGATTGATACATAGAATAATTTTGGATTTGATTGATAATTATATGAAGCGGAAGATATTTTAGCCATTTGCATCAAACTCAAACTTCCTTCTTGCATGCGCGCTCCTCCAGAAGCACACACAATAATGACAGGTAGAGATCGATTAGTAGCATACTCGATCAAACGGGTGATTTTCTCGCCTACTACAGATCCCATACTACCTCCCATGAACTTAAAATCCATAACTCCAATTGCTATGGGAATACCATTTAGTTGACCTATGCCTGTTTGAACAGCTTCAGTTAAACCTGTCTTTCTTTGATAAGAATCGATATGATCTCTATAGGGTTTCCCCTCTGAATGAAATTCAATGGGGTCCACAGAGACCATATCTTCATCCATAGGATCCCAAGTCCCCGGATCGATCGAAAGTTCGATTCTATCTGAACTGCTCATTTTCAAATGATATCCACACTGTTCACAAATATTCATTTTTGACCTAAAAAGTTTTTTATAATTTAATCCATAACAATTTTCGCATTGAATCCATAAATCTCTGTATTTTTTTTCTCTACCGAAATCATTAGATCTTCCTCTTATATTGAAATCACTGCCATTTTTACTAGTTCTTATACCAGAACTCCCACTTTCACTACCAGTTCTATTTTCAGTACAAATGAAACTATAAATGTAACTGTCACTGTAATTGTCGGTACCACCCGAAATGGAACTATTAATACTGACTTCAAAACGAAGATAATTATCAATGCAACTATTAATGTGATTATTCCAACTAGATTGAGTATCATATATGTAATGATAATAGTTGTGATTGTTTCTCTTAGACCCGTTATTTAAATAACTAGAAAAAAAACTTTCTAGTTCACTCAGAAAAGAACTATCATTGTCAATCTCAAAAATCTGATTTTCAATATCAAAACATACAGAAAAACTGTCACCATTACTATCCCTAACTAAAAAAGTGTCATCAGAGATCAAACTCCAAATATCCCTGATACAAAATAAATAATCAACATTTCTGAAACTATAACTGTCACTATCACTCCGACTAGGAATGTTTTTCTCCGTACTATTTAGAATGGGTTCTTCACTTCCACTGGTATGTCCAATAGCATCAAGACTATCCATTGATTTATTTAGTCCACACCTATGTTCTAACTTATCATTAGACAACATCGAATTAAACCACCATTTTTCCATAGAGTCTTCTTGCCCCCTATTTGATGAAAATACAATAGATGAATAGTCATTCCATGAATAATCATTTTACTATTTTTTTTCCTATCAGGAATTAAGCATATGAATCCA